TGTTGGACCTATGAATTTGGATAATAAAGGTAATTTCACGATTACCTTTATTACAAATAAAAAATGTGTTTCACACCAAAACACAGAAACAGAAACAGAGCAAAAAATGTTTAGCGAGGTGGGTATACCCCCGATTCCGGTTAGATACCAAAACCGGCAAATGAATATGGATATATTCCTATTCGTAACCTCCTTTATATTCGGCGCTCTGTTTTATGTTCAACAATATTTGACAAATAAAAAGAAGGATTCTCTGAAAAAGAATCCTCCTAATGATAAGTCTAAAAAGAATCCTATTGATGATAAGTCTAAAAAGAATCCTATTGATGATAAGTCTAAAAGGAATCCTATTGAGGATTCCGACGAACCTGCTTGTGATACGGAGGAATTTTGCGTCACATGGGAGGGTAGGCTCTATTGTCTTCCTCCGGAATATGATTACGACGCGCCTGCTTGTGATACGGAGGAATTACCCTATTGTATCAAAGTAGGGTGTTGTTTTCCTCTGGACGAGCCCGAGCCCGGGCCCGAGCCCGAGCCCGAGCCCGACGCGACGCGACTGCTTCAGAATGATTTTATTGATGAGGATGCTGATCCTACCACTATGGATATGGATCAGTATCCGGCTGCGAGTACTATTGAGGATGCTGATCCTAGTAAGGGTGATACTAGTGAGGAGGATACCACAAAAAGTGGAGAGATTCTAGAATCGGATTGAATTTATTGCATCCAGTAGGATTTGAACCTACGAATTCTCCAATTATGAGTTGGGTGCTTTAACCATTCAGCCATGGATGCAGGGATCCTCTGCTAGTCTATAGATGTTAGCAACATCTATAATGATTAATGAATCAACAAATACCAATTGAACTTAGTCTTCCAATTGGTATTTTGGCTTATCCTCCTGTCTTTCTTTCCAAAACGGAAACTTAGGGAAGTGCTTTCCAAACATATGTATAAAAAACAGATTTCATTCCTTCATGTTGACTATAACTAGTTATTTCGGTTTTCTACTCGTCGCTTTAACTATAACCTCAGCTCTATTTATTGGTCTGAGCAAGATACGACTTATTTGAAATGAATTGAATATTGAATGAAGAATTGAGAAAACGAAATTTTTCTCTACCTATCATAGATTCTAGAGTTTTGTACCGCCTCAATTGTAAAGTATTGGTCTTTGAGATTTCTATTTATGGGTAAGACGGATTCCTATTTAGAGATAACTATTACCTCTCTTTTTTCCTCTTCGACGAAATAGAAATGATTGAAGTTTTTCTATTTGGAATCGTTTTGGGTCTAATTCCTATTACTTTGGCTGGATTATTTGTAACTGCATATTTACAATACAAACGCGGTGATCGGTTGGGCCTTTGATTCATTAGCATTTCTTTTTTTGACTGACCTCCTCCTTTCTTTTATCCACGGGAGGTCAAGTTCAGATTCCTCTTCAATCATTTCGGTCTCATTTTGGATCCACGAAGAAGGGAACCGCGCTCTGTAGGATTTGAACCTACGACATCGGGTTTTGGAGACCCGTGTTCTGCCGAACTGAACTAAGAGCGCTTTTTTCTCTTTTTATCTTAAAAAAGAAGACAGGGTTCTTTCTTTTTTTAGCCACATATCCTCGTTTTTGATTCATTGAGATCTGTTTGTATTGACAGGGAGTTGCCGTTTGGTCTTTTTTTTTTCTTTTCAAAAATTTGGAATCGACCTGAACGGATCTCTCCTTACTGCTCAGGGGGGGCAGTAATAGGGATGACAGGATTTGAACCCGTGACATTTTGTACCCAAAACAAACGCGCTACCAAGCTGCGCTACATCCCTTTACAATTGTTCTACAGTGTGATTCTAGAGAATCCCTGTATTGTTTTCCATACCCTTCCTCTGTTGATATTGAGATATCTGATTTCGCAAAATCGCTTGACAACAAGCTTCTTTTTTTCTCATACTGAATATCAAAAGGAATCCCTGTAGAGTGGGAAGTGATGGTGGTATCCGCTCCGAGTCCAAAAGGTAAGGTCAGCCGAACAATATCTTTAGAAAACTTCAATTATGTACTAAAATAAAAAATTCCGAGGGAGACTTTTCAATGCGAGATCTAAAAACATATCTCTCCGCCGCGCCGATAATCAGTACGATAGGGTTGGGGGCTTTAGCAGGTATACTTATAGAGATGAATCGTTTTTTTCCGGATGCTCTAACATTCCCCTTTTTTTCATTCTAGTTATTGATATGCGAGGAGTAATTAGAGGAGCGAGTTTAGAATCAAAAAACCACAAGGAAATCGTTAGAAAGGTATGACGAAGGGTAAAGATAAAAGAAGAGGAGTGACTTTGGAATGTACGATTTGTATTCAAAATAAAACCAAAAAATCCCCGGGCATTTATAGATATGTGACTCAAAAGAATCCAAAAAATACGAGGGATCTCTTAGAATTGAGAAAATTCTGCCCTATTTGTCAAAAACATACACTCCACCTAGAGTTGACAATTTAAATTGAGTTGTTTATAATCTAAACAAAGCCGTGGGGTTATGAAAAAAAGGCAGGAAGTCTTTCAAAGGCACCAGGAAAACCTATGCAATAGGAAAACGTGCCACAGATTGATATGCGAATGAATATCCGGAATTCGAGTAGGTAGTTTGAGAATCAAGAAACCACGGGGTCAATATGTCAAAAAAGGATATGCGAGGAGTAATGATCAAATCGAGTTTAGCTTTAAAATCAAAAAACCACGAAGTGAATATGCGAAAAGAAAAGAGTTTGATGCGCCGTTTGAACCCAAGACCTATTCGTCCAACTGTCTCGGAACTCGAGAAAGTGAATTTGAAACAAGAGATTTGCAGTCCAAAAAGGACTAGGCCACTAATGTCAACTGCAAGAGTGCCATTTTTGCCGACTAAGCGAATTCCACTTGATCCTGAGCCAAGTCCTCAGCCTCAGCGAATTCCACCTGAGCCAAGGCCACCTCACTCGAAACCCAAGAAAGGTCCTTTTCCTTCTTTGAAACTAAAGCGACGTCCTTCGAAACGCAAGCGACGTCCTTCGAAATCCAAGCGGCGGCGTTCGTCCCCGATCAAACCAGGGGAGCTAATTGATTTTAGAAACATGAGTTTAATTGGTAGATTTATTAGTCAACAAGGAAAAATCTTATCTAGACGGGTGAATAGAGTTACTTTAAACCAACAACGAAGTCTTACTCTTGAAATAAAAAAAGCTCGTATTTTATCTTTGTTACCTTTTCATGCTACTAAGAAACTATTCGAAAGAAAAAGAAGGGAGTTGACCGCCAGAACAAAGGGCTTTAGAAAAAGAAGAAAAAGAAGCAAAAGAAGCAAAAGAAGCAAAAAATAGGCTTCCTCTTCTATTGAATCCAAATTGAAATCCGAATTTCATTGCCGTGGCGTAAGAAAAAAAATCGGGGAAGAGGCCTTTTTTTTATTTATATTGAGCGCGTTCGCCCATTTTTCTCATCCTAATAGATTTCTACTCTACCTTCCCGGAGTTCATCCTCCACCGAACTCTTTTCATTTCATTAATGAATGGAGTTCGGTGGATTCATCCCAATCTCCTTATTTTAGAATCGCACTGGAAATTATGGAAAGACAATTCCTATTTGAGATAGCTATTTGTGCAAGCATTTTACGATTAAGAAGCAACTGTTCCTTGTGCAGATTAGTTATTAATTGACTATAACTATAAGATACTACATTTTGGCGAATTACTCCATTTATCCGAGTGATCCACAAACGACGAAAATCCCTCTTTTTCTTATCTCTATCACGATGAGCCGAAGCCAAAGCTCTTATTGTCTGTTGAGCAATAAGTCGAGTAAGCCTTGAATGAGCTCCTCGAGCGCCTGATGCAAATAAACGTGTTTTTGCTCTACGTCTCCGAGCTATAGAGCCTCGCTTAATTCTGGTCATTCAATTCAATAAATGAAATTTCGACGAATAACTAATGGTAATGGATTTTTTTTTCAGTTATTCTTTTCCCTTTCCTAGTTTCTTAATAACAAAACGCATTTTTCCTATGTATAAAATCCAAATTCCAATGGCTTTTGCTACGATAACCTTCCCGACCACGATTTTTTCTAGGCATTGCACCTTGATATCAAAAAGGATCTTGATACTAAATACCAAAAAGACCTAGTAATAAAAAAGAGTAAATAGAAAGAAGTCAATAATGAAATAGTGGGTTCCATCGTTTCTATGGTTATTTCTGATTCTTAAACGGTTAGGTCTCCTCTATACACCGGAGCCCCCTCTTTCATTTAATCAATGCTATTGGTAACTTGTACAGTTCACACTCTTCGGCTCTACCTCTAAACTATTCAGTAATAGATCTTTCACAACGAGATCTACCTATACAGTAACGGTATTTAATTACAAAGATTTGCTGGATAGCTGACCCTCTTAGTCCGTTCTTACAAGAATAGAGGTATACTCTTTCTGCTTTTGAAATAGGATTTCCCCCGCTTAATGGGATAAGCATTTGCTACCAATGGGGAATTCTTTATCATCTTAAATTCAAAATGAAGTGGATTTGAACCAATGAAAACCATAAATTTCAGACCCAGTAGAAGAATATGATAGGATCTATTTTCTTAGATAGAAAAAGGAGTTCATTCTCTTTTATTCTCCGGTACTGATCGTTGATACTGGAAAATGATTTTCCGAGTCCATGATCTGAACGAGTCACACATACAACTTACTACATCTTCCTCGGCGCTGAGGACATCCCCTAAGAGCGGGGGTTTTCTTGGTTTTTCTGACTGGCTGTCTTGAGTTTCTAATAAGTTGGTTACTAGTTGGCATGCTAAATCGTATACCTAATGGACTGGTTTAGATCCATCCTAACCGGAAGCTTCTCAATTTCTTCTATTTACTAGATTAATAGAATTGAAAAGGAAATCCGGTAAGAGTTTGGACAAATAAGATTTTTTACAAAATTTTTCTTTGTTTCTGTTAGTTAATAGGCGATCTCAATCTCCTGGGGTGTATCAAGAGGTCCTGCCTATTCATTGGTTTCGTCAGGTTCCACTTCCTTTTTTTTATTCTTCATCTTCATATTCGTCTTCGGAAATAAATACATCATCAATAATTCCATAAGTTCTCGCTTCTGTTGCTGACATAAAAGTATCCCTTTCCAGGTCTACAATTATAACCCAAGCAGGTTTGTTTGTTCTCTGCATATAAATTTGCACGACTGTGTTTCGCAAATGTAAGAATACCTGCCCTTCCAACCCAACTTCCGGTGTCCGGTCCTCAAAATCCACCATACGAGGTTGATGGATCATTACCCTACCGTGAGGGAATGCACCACGTCGTGTATCGGTTCCTCCGAGCAGGATAAGGGATGCCATCGAAGCGGCTATTCCCATGCATACTGTCTGTACGTCTGGTCTCACAAAGCCAATAGTATCATAAATAGCCAGCCCGGGAATTAGCAATCCGCCAAGACAGTTTATAAACAAGCTTTGAGTCCAGAAAGGATCTTCTATATTGAGATGTATCATAAGACCCACGATGTTATTTGCGATCTCCTCTTCCAGGTTTTTGCCTAAAAAAATGAGTCTTTGGCGATAAAGGCGATTATATAAGTCAATCCAAGTAGCCTTTTCCTCCATGCTGTCAATTTCTTCCACTGCGGAATCGGGCTCGGGGTCGGGATTGGGATTTAGAAAAGGTACTTTGGGAACACCTATTGGCATAGAAATGAAATGGATTTCATGACTCTAATGTACTTATATGTGGAAGCGCGGTGGTGTCATGTCTTTCTTTCTTCTATTAATAATGAAGACTACAGGCTCTTATCGTATATTTATCCACAGATCTTTCTTATTCAAAAGATCCTTAGAGAATGAATAAAGGAAAATTTGTAGGAAAATGTAGGCCTTTTAAATGATGAACAAATAGGGAAGCATTCCCCTCATAGAAAAGGGGACCAATCCCCATTGCGTATTGATCCTTATCGGGTCTAAAATAGACCTGCTTCTCTTTGTTCCTACGAACCAAACTCTTTCTGTATTACTAAAAGAAGAAAACAAAGATGAATCTTTCATCTTTCTCCGCTAAAGAATTTGCGGTAAAAGAGGGGGGGGGCCTCTTTTTCCAATGCAATCAAGTTATTTCTTGTCTCTTTTCTATTGATATAAGGGGTATTTCCATGGGTTTGCCTTGGTATCGTGTTCATACCGTTGTATTGAATGATCCCGGCCGTTTGCTTTCTGTCCATATAATGCATACAGCGCTAGTTGCTGGTTGGGCCGGCTCGATGGCTTTATATGAATTGGCAGTTTTTGACCCCTCTGACCCTGTTCTTGATCCAATGTGGAGACAAGGTCTGTTTGTTATACCTTTCATGACTCGTTTAGGAATAACCAATTCATGGGGTGGTTGGAGTATCACAGGAGGGACTATTACGAATTCGGGTATTTGGAGTTACGAAGGTGTGGCCGGTGCACATATTGTGTTATCTGGCTTGTGCTTCTTGGCAGCTATCTGGCATTGGGTATATTGGGATCTAGAAATCTTTTCGGATGAACGTACGGGAAAACCCTCTTTGGATTTGCCCAAGATCTTTGGAATTCATTTATTTCTATCAGGGGTGGCTTGCTTTGGTTTCGGTGCATTTCATGTAACAGGATTGTATGGTCCTGGGATATGGGTGTCCGATCCTTACGGATTAACCGGAAGGGTACAATCCGTAAATCCAGCGTGGGGTGTGGGCGGTTTTGATCCCTTTGTTCCGGGAGGAATAGCTTCTCATCATATTGCAGCGGGGACATTGGGCATATTGGCGGGCCTCTTCCATCTTAGTGTCCGTCCGCCCCAGCGTTTATACAAAGGATTACGTATGGGCAATATTGAAACCGTCCTTTCCAGTAGTATTGCTGCTGTCTTTTTTGCAGCTTTTGTTGTTGCTGGAACTATGTGGTATGGTTCAGCAACTACCCCAATCGAATTGTTTGGCCCCACTCGTTATCAATGGGATCAGGGATATTTTCAGCAAGAAATATATCGAAGAATTGGTGCTGGACTGGCCGAAAATCAAAGTTTATCAGAAGCTTGGTCTAAAATTCCTGAAAAATTAGCCTTTTATGATTATATTGGTAATAATCCGGCAAAGGGGGGGTTATTCAGAGCGGGCTCAATGGACAATGGGGATGGGATAGCTGTTGGATGGTTAGGACACCCTGTCTTTAGAGATAAAGAAGGGCGCGAACTTTTTGTACGTCGTATGCCTACTTTTTTTGAAACATTTCCGGTAGTTTTGGTCGACGGAGACGGAATCGTTAGGGCTGATGTTCCTTTTAGAAGGGCAGAATCCAAGTATAGTGTCGAACAAGTAGGTGTAACTGTTGAGTTCTATGGCGGCGAATTAAATGGAGTCAGTTATAGTGATCCTGCTACTGTGAAAAAATATGCTAGACGCGCTCAATTAGGTGAAATTTTTGAGTTAGATCGTGCTGCGTTAAAATCCGATGGTGTTTTTCGTAG